GATAGATCCTATTTTTTTCGTTGATGGAAGGTAAAGGTCAATTTTATTATAGAGCCGTATGCAATGCATAAAAGATGCCCGTACGGTTGTGGTTGTTCAATTCTATCTTTTTTTTTTATTTTTATTCTTTATCTTTCTTTTCTATTCATCATGCAAAATAGAGGAACCCCTCTTTTGTTATACCATCAGGGTAATGATTCATCAACCTGCTAGTTCTTTTTATGAGGCACAAACGGGAGAATTTATCCTGGAAGCGGAAGAGCTGCTAAAACTGCGTGAAACCCTCACAAGGGTTTATGTACAAAGAACGGACAAACCCTTATGGGTTGTCTCGGAAGACATGGAAAGAGATGTTTTTATGTCAGCAACAGAAGCCCAAGCTTATGGAATTGTTGATGTTGTAGCGGTGGTTGAGTGAAAAGCCCGGATTTTTTCGCGCAAATTCTCGATTTCCTATTTTATATTTTTGCTGAATTTACTAGAAAATTAAATAGAAGTAATTAAAAATCATCAGGTTAGGATCGATCTAAACCAGCCCATTATTTATATGATATGATTCAACATGCCAACTATTAAACAACTTATTAGAAATACAAGACAGCCAATCAGAAATGTCACAAAATCCCCCGCGCTTCGGGGATGCCCTCAGCGTCGAGGAACATGTACTAGGGTGTATGTGCGACTCGTTCAGATCATGAGCTGGGATAAAAGAAAGAAAACCTTTTCTAGTATCAATGATCAGTACCGGGGAATAGGATAGAATAGAAAAAGAAGTCCGTTCAATTCAGTATAAAAAAAAAATCTATCCATTCTATTGTGTATGAAATTTATGGTTTCCATTGGTGCAAATCCAATCACCTCAATTTAAGATAAGAAGCAATTCTCCATTGGTAGCAAATGGTTATCCATTAAGCGGAGAAAATCCTACTTTAAAATAAAAACATAAAACTTAGGCCCCTCTTGCAAGAACGGACTAACAGGGTTAGCTACCCAGCCAACTTTCATAATTAAATACCGTTACTGTGTAAGTAGATCTAATCGTGAAAGACCTATTACTAGATAATTCATGGGTAGAGCCAAAGAATGTGAACTATACAAGTTACCAATAACATTGATTAAATGAAGTAAAGGCTCCGGTGTATAGAGAAAACCTCACCGTTTAAGAAGTAACCATATAAACGAAGGAAGCCACTATTTCTTTATCCATTTATATTTTTTATTTATTATATTTTGATACCTAGTAAAATGAAATTTCTTATTTCGAAGTGAAATGTCTAGAAAAAAGAAAAATAGCGGTCGGGAAGGTTATAGTAGCCAAAGTCATTGGAATTTTTAGTTTATACATTGGAAAAAAGCTTTGTTATTAATAGACTAGGAAAGGTAAAAAGAATAACTGAAAGAAAGGAAATCTATTAGTTATTCGTCAAAGTTTCATTTATTCAATGACCAGAATTAGACGGGGAAATATAGCTCGGAGACGTAGAACAAAAATTCGTTTATTTGCATCAAGCTTTCGAGGGGCTCATTCAAGACTTACTCGAACAATTACTCAACAGAAAATAAGAGCTTTGGTTTCGTCGCATCGGGATAGGGATAAGCAAAAGATAAATTTTCGCCGTTTGTGGATCACTCGAATAAACGCAGTAATTCGTGAAATAGGGGTATCCTATAGTTATAGTAGATTGATACACGACCTATATAAGAAACAGGTGCTTCTTAATCGTAAAATACTTGCACAAATAGCTATATCAAATAAAAATTGTCTTTATATGATTTCCAATGAGATCATAAAAGAAGTACATTGGAAAGAATCCACCGGAATAATTTAAACGGAGTTCCCCGGAGAATGAACTCCGGGAGGGTAAAGTCAAAATAAATATGATAAAAAAATAGTAAAACTGAATGAACACACTCAAAAAAATCTTTATTCTTGCCCGATTCTTTTTTTTTTTTCTTACGACACGATAATTAAATCCATATTTTTCGAACAAAACATCAATCTGCGTTTGAGTTCGGATTTTACTTTTTTTTAGTCAAGTGAAGAAAGAGTAAGCCTATTTATTTCTGGCTCGAAGACCCGCAGTTCTGGTGGTCGACTCGGTTCTTTCAAACTGTTTCTCATTATTAAGAAAAGGTAACAAAGATAAAATACGAGCTTGTTTTATAGCAATAGTAATTAATCGTTGTTGTTTCAAGGTCAATCTATTCACCCGTCTAGATAATATTTTTCCTTGTTCGCTAATAAATCGACTAATTAAACTCATGTTTCTATAATCAATTCGATCCCCCGATTGAATCGGGGGCAAACGCCTACGAAAAGATCGCTTGGATTTAAGAAAAGGCCGCTTGGATTTATCCATGGTTTGTTTAGTTTATTCCTTATCCCGAAAATCCTATTTCGGTCGGATCTAAAATGAATTAGAATAAATAGGATTTGGTTTGTTTATATTTAATTATGTTATATATAGAATATTTAACTATGTTCTATATAGAAATGTCATTTTTACCCTTCCTTGGAAGGGTTACATACAAGTGCTCGATTCGATCTATTTCTTTATCTCCCCATGAATCATATGTTTGTAACAAAATGGACAGAATTTTCTCAATTCCAATCGATTAGGCGTGTTGTGACGATTCTTTTCAGTAATATATCTGGAAATACCCGTTGATACCTTATTAACACCATTTCGAACACAACCGGTACATTCCAAAATAACCGTTATTCGGACATCTTTTCCCTTGGCCATGAACCCCCTTTGGATTTTTGATTTACTCAACTCTTCTATTTTCGATCCGAAACGAAGAAGAAGGAAGGAAGGATAAATAGAAGTTATTAACTTGAAATCCAATTATGAAAACTTTCGCTGCAATCAATATACTAAAAAAATTTCTAAACTTTATTTCAAATTCAAATCACAGTATTTCATTTACATTTAAGTACCTTGTTTTACATTTAAGTACCTTGTATAAGAGTCTTGTCCTAGATCTAGGCCCCACCCTGTTTATTCTACCTCCGTCCCTAGTTAATTTTTGAATTGAATAATTTATTTAATTCAAACTTGAACCCAAGTCTCGAAGCTGTTGAATACACCTTTTCTTTTTTTCTCTTTCCTCCCTCTTATTCTAAAAGAAAAAGGGAAAAAAGAGAAAAAGGGGGCAAGGGATTAGTCACAAATATTTAATAGTATCTCGAATCTCCGTTATTTGGTACCGTATCAATAACTAGAATCAAAAAAAGGGGAATGTCAATGCATCTGGGAAAAAACGATTAATCTCTATCAATAGACCTGCTAAAGACCCGAACCATAGAGTACTTAATACCGGTGCCACGGAAAGATATGTTTTTAGATCTCGCATTGAAAAATCTCCTTCCTTCTTTTATTGTAATATAAAATGGTAATACATAAATGATCAGATGCATATGCAGTTAAGAACCTTGTACACGGAATCCCTAATTCAAATTGAAATGTACAACTATCCAGTAAATAAAAATTTTTCTTAAAACATAAAAAAACGCTCCTCTCTTCCCGAACATTCCCGAAAACTACTCATTTATTTTTACGACAGGTTCCGTTCCGTATTTCATACGTATATAAGACTTTTCTTTTACTATTATTATATGTTAAATGGGACCAAAAAGACGAAATGCCCATATAAATTGTATATATCAATGGAGGAAATAACGATGTGGAAAACAAAACAGGAATTCTATACAATGACACTGTAGACCAATTGGAGGGATGTAGCGCAGCTTGGTAGCGCGTTTGTTTTGGGTACAAAATGTCACAGGTTCAAATCCTGTCATCCCTACCTATTACTTCTTCGTTGAGCAGTAACGAGGGATTAATTAAGATCGATTCCAATATCCAATATTATATATATAATATATAATTAAACTGGGGTTAAAAAAGTGTCTTTACAGTCTTCTCTTTTCTGATAAGAAAGCGCTCTTAGTTCAGTTCGGTAGAACGCGGGTCTCCAAAACCCGATGTCGTAGGTTCAAATCCTACAGAGCGTGATTTCATCCTTATTTTTCTTAGATCAAATTAGACTGAAAGAGCTTCACTAACTTGAACCGCAATCTGAATTTGACCTCCTTTGTATTAAAGAAAGTAGGAGGTCAATCAAAAAAAGCGATAGTAATTAATCAAAGGTCCGATTGATCACCACGCCTATATTGTAAATATGCAGTTACGAATAATCCAGCCAAAGTAACAGGAATTAGACCTAACACGATTCCAAATAGAAAAACTTCAATCATTGCAATTTATTTGAAAGGAGAAAAAGGAGGTAATATCTATACCTAAATATTAATCTGAATTACCATGAATCTCAATGACCAAGAATTTGCAATTTATACAGAATCCTATCGAAAGATTTATTTTTATGAATTGTGCATTTCAAATACTAATTTCAGATAAGTCGTATCTTGCTCAGACCAATAAATAGAGCTGAGGTTACCGTTAAAGCCGCTAGTAGAAAACCAAAATAACTAGTTATAGTAGGCATGAAGGAGCTAAATGAAATATGTTCTTTTTGTACATATATGTTTCTAAAAAAGCACTTACCTAAGTTTCCTTTTTCAAAGAATAGGGGATATTCAATTGATTAATCTATCATTATAGACGGTACTAACAAAGATAAAGTGACAGGCGTATAAAAACAAATTGATTCATCATTTACCACATCTACCCATCCCGCGATTCCAATCAACCGATTCATTGAGCAACTCTTGGGGGAAAACTTATATAAACTAATAAAAAGAATTGGGCCGTGTAACTTCACTCAAAAATTAAACCTTTTTAATTTTTAAAATGATTACATTCTGGAAGAATAAAAGAAAACTTTTTTATTGTCTCGAATCCTATTTATATTTTAGAGCCAACGTAAACCTTATAAAAAAGATTACTTTCGTTTTAACTCATTAGATTCCGGAATAGGTTCATTCACTTAATATCTTGAATGAATGAGAAGAAAAAAGTTATCACTCAATCACTCGA